TACACAGTGGCACTTTTTTGCAACACTATATATACCAACACACATCAGAACTCGTTGAAGACGCTGGTCGAGACTTCCATGGTTTTGGGGTTTGACATGAATAATAAGACTCTTACGGCGTAGGGGGTAGGGGGGTTTGTCGCGCGAAAACTTTCTCGTTGAATAAGGAAGAGGGGCAGTAATAATAGTAGTTCTTGGGTTGAGTATTGATAGTTTATGTACCTGATATCAGTTATGCAATTCTTCTATCAATGTTTATGAAGGTCTACACTGGGATTACTTAAGCAAGGAAACTGTTCAACCTTAAAAGTTAACATTAGGAAGGAGTCGCCAAATGGGGATGAATGTAAGCCGAAAAAAAAAATACCAAATGTATATAAGTGAATGCTCGGCATGGTGGGTAACGAGTCGATAGTACTCTAACATTAACTTATGTATGGAAAATTCCAAGGGGGAGGAGATATAAGGTTATGGCCCTGAAATAGGAACCAAATGCCAGGAATAGTTCATTTTGTGAAACCCCCACAATTACTGTCCGTGATCTTATCATTCATGATATGCAATTATTTAGTTTATTGGTCGGTTCTTATTACATAAAGTTTAATTAGTTCAAGTTTTGGTGAATAACGCATAGAAAATGTTTCAACGAAGTTATGGGGTTTAATCTATTTACCAGCTGCCCTTGTATTTATTCTGAATCTTAATGTTATGTCTATGTCTACCTTAATTTTAATTTTTCTTGATTGTTTTAATTAATTTCTTGGTGATTATTAATGTTATGTATTACACCATATATATGTATAATTATGCATAATATGTATTAACACCATATGTATGTAATATAATGCATAGTATGTACTAACACCATATGTATGTAATATAATGCATAGTATGTACTAACACCATATGTATGTAATATAATGCATAGTATGTACTAACACCATATGTATGTATAATTATGCATTATATGTAACACACCATGGATATAATATAATACATTATATGTGTTGTACATGTCTGTAACACATGTTATTTTGCTATACAGATTGTTGTACATGCTACAGTGAATGTTATTAAAACACAAATGTTTTTATACATTACTGGTTTACTGCATTACGTGGGGTGCGTTTGTGCAGAGAATAGTTTAATTCAGAATTCTAGCTTTGGGAGTTAGGGGTGGAAGTTAAAATCTTTCTTCTCTGGGCCTCAGGGAGGATTTTAACCTCCGGTCTCCGGTTTACAAGACCGGCGCTTTAAGGCTAAGCTACTGGGGCAGTTTAACTCTAGGGTCTTGTTTTCTACCCATCCTGCTAGGGGGGCTAGAATTAAAAACAGTGCAAAATAGAGCACTGAAGCTACTTGACCAATAATAATGAATGGGTGCTCTACTGGTATTCCTCCGATTCATGTGAGAATAACTACGTCTGCGATTAGTGTTCAGAACAGGAATTGTGTTAAAGGTCGGAAGGTGAGTCCTCGTTGTTTAGAGGTGTGCAGGATTGGGACTACCATAAGGACCAGAATAGAAAACACAAGGGCTAGTACTCCTCCTAACTTGTTAGGAATTGAACGAAGAATGGCGTAGGCAAATAGAAAATATCACTCTGGTTTAATGTGGGGTGGAGTAACAAGTGGGTTGGCGGGTGTAAAATTTTCTGGGTCCCCTAGAAGGTTAGGGGAGAAGAGGGCGAGGGAAGTTAGTCCAAGTAGCATAACTGCGAACCCTAGTAGGTCTTTGTAGGAAAAATATGGGTGGAATGAAATTTTGTCAGCGTCTGAATTTAGTCCTGCGGGATTATTAGACCCTGTCTCATGTAAAAAGAGCAGGTGAAGGATAGTAGCGCCTGCAATAACGAAGGGGAATAAGAAATGAAAGGCGAAAAATCGGGTAAGGGTTGCATTGTCTACGGAGAAGCCTCCTCAGATTCATTGAACAAGCTCGTTTCCTACGTAGGGGACGGCAGATAGTAGGTTTGTAATTACTGTGGCTCCTCAAAAGGATATTTGTCCTCAGGGGAGGACGTAGCCAACGAAGGCAGTTATTATTACTAAAAGTAGAAGAACTACGCCAATGTTTCATGTTTCTTTGTAAAGGTATGAGCCGTAGTAAAGTCCTCGGCCGATGTGCGCGTAGATACAAATGAAAAAGAAGGATGCTCCGTTTGCATGTATATTCCGGATTATTCACCCGTAGTTGACGTCACGGCAAATATGGGTCACGGATGAAAATGCGGTTGCAATGTCGGAGGTATAGTGCATGGCTAGAAATAATCCTGTCAGGATTTGTGATGCTAAACATAGTCCTAGGAGTGACCCAAAGTTTCATCATACTGAAATGTTGGAGGGGGCTGGGAGGTCTACTAGTGCATCGTTGGCGATTTTTAGGAGCGGGTGGGTTTTTCGTATGCTTGCCATTAAGGGTTTCTATAGTTGAATAACAACGGTGGTTTTTCAAGTCATTAGTTTCGGTTAAAGTCCGGGTAGAAATTATGGCATTTTTTATTAGCTTTCTACTTTTTGGGTTTGTTTTAGGGATGGTGGGGGTTTCTTCAAATCCGGCTCCGTATTTTGCAGCTTTTGGGCTAGTTTTATCTTCGGGCATTGGTTGCGCTATCTTGGCGATGTTTGGGTCTCCGTTTTTGGCATTGGCCTTGTTTTTAATTTATTTGGGAGGAATATTAGTTGTTTTTGGTTATTCGTCTGCTTTAGCAGCTGATGCGTTTCCTGAGAGTTGGGGAGATGCATCGGTGTATGAACATGTTATGTTCTGTGTGGTGGGAGTAGTAGTGGCGTCAATGTATTTTGGACCAACGGTGTATGAGTTTAGCACTGGGATGTTAAGTACTGTTAAGGAGCTTTTAGTTGTTCGAGGGGATACGGGGGGGGTATCGATGCTGTATTCTTTTGGGGGTGCAATAATATTTCTTTGTGCTTGGGTGCTTTTGTTAACCTTGTTTGTAGTATTGGAGTTAACTCGAGGGTTGTCTCGAGGGGCCCTTCGGGCCGTTTAAGTGGAGGCCAACAGGGTAGCTAGTCCGGAAGTGATAAGGAAAATTATTAAATATGTTTTGATAATACCTCGTTGGGCGTCGCTAGTGGTGGTTGATATTTTTAATTGTGCTGTGGCCAGGCCTTTTGGCCCTGCTGCTTCAAACCATGTTTGGTCTACAAGTTGGTTGGCCATCGTTTGTCCTAAAACTAGGTTTAGTTTTGGGGCCAAGCGGTGGACGACCGCTGGGAAATATCCTAATATATTGGAGAAGTTGTGCATTTTAATGATTGGGGTGGGTTTAAATTGTTTAGCGGTGAGGGCGGCTAACTCCATGGCTGTTAAAAGGCCAATAATTGTGACGGTGAGGGCTGCTAGTTTTAGTAGTGGGGGCATGGTTATAACAGGGGTTTTAGTGGGAAGGATGTTTGAGGTAAGAATTAGGCCTGCTACAATGCTGCCTCAAGCTAGTCGTTTGATTGGGTTAATTACTGCTGGGTCGTTTTCATTAATAGGAGAGAGGGGCAAGAATCGAGGGGTTCCCATGGTAACGAAGAATACTACTCGGAAGCTGTATACTGCAGTGAAAGAGGTGGCGATTAGGGTGAGGACTAGGGCTCAGGCGTTTAGGTAAGAAGTGTTTAAGGCTTCAATAATGGCATCTTTTGAGAAAAAGCCTGCGAGAAAGGGGGTTCCTGTAAGCGCTAGGCTGCCGATTGTTAAGCAGGTTGATGTGAAGGGGGCGAGGTTGTGTATTCCTCCTATTTTTCGGATGTCTTGTTCATCGTTAAGGCTATGGATAATAGAGCCGGAGCAAAGGAAGAGCATTGCTTTAAAGAAAGCATGTGTGCAAATATGGAAGAAGGCTAGTTGGGGTTGGTCGAGTCCGATGGTTACTATTATTAGACCTAGTTGACTTGAGGTGGAAAATGCTACGATCTTTTTAATGTCGTTTTGGGTTAGAGCGCAGGTTGCTGTAAATAGTGTGGTTAGTGCGCCTAGGCATAGGCAGATGGTGAGGGCAGTTTGGTTTGAGTGGGTTAAGGGGTGGAGACGAATAAGGAGAAAAATTCCTGCTACGACCATGGTGCTTGAATGCAGTAGGGCGGAGACTGGTGTGGGACCTTCCATTGCGGAAGGCAGTCATGGGTGAAGTCCGAATTGTGCTGATTTTCCAGTTGCGGCAATGATGAGGCCTAGGAGGGGAAGTGTCATGTCGGTGTCGTGGGAGAGGGAGAAGATTTGTTGTATTTCTCATGAGTTTAGGTTTATGGCAAATCAGGCCATGGTTATAATTAGGCCGATGTCTCCTACTCGATTGTAAATGACGGCTTGGAGGGCAGCGGTGTTTGCGTCGGCTCGACCATACCATCATCCGATTAGTAAAAATGACATAATTCCTACGCCTTCTCAACCAATAAACAGTTGGAATATGTTGTTGGCTGTTACAAGAATAATCATAGCGATGAGGAACATAAGTAAATATTTGAAGAAGCGGTTCATATAGGGGTCTGTATGTATATATCATGAGGCGAACTCTAGAATGGATCAAGTGACGTAGAGTGCAATAGGAGTAAAGATGATTGAGTAGGCGTCAAATTTTAAGCTGATGTTAATGTTAAAGGTAGAGGTATTTATTCAGTGTCAAGTTGTAACGATGGTTTCTACCCCTTGGTCTAGAAAAATAAATAGTGGTAGAAGACTGACCAGGAAGGCGGCACTAACTGCGGTTTTCACATGTGTAATGGCTCAGTCTGGTCCTTTAGGTGTGGGGTCAATTGTTGAAATAACAGGGTAGGCTAGTAGGGCAAAGATTAAGGTAAGTGAAGATGTTAAAATTAGGGTGGTTTGCATAGCCTCTGCTTGGATTTGCACCAAGAGTTTTTGGTTCCTAAGACCAACGGATGACTGTTATCCTTCAAAGGCCGAGTGAGCCGCAGATTTTAACTGCGGGGGGTAGAGATTAGCAGTCTCTATTGCTACAGGCCTCTCTCGGCGGATAAGGAGATTTGAACTCCTGTCTTTGGAATCACAATCCAACATTTTTGTTAAACTATATCTGCAGTAGAATCATCCTCATATAAATTCTGGTTTTAAGATTAGTAGAATTACCGGAATTAGATGGAGGGCGATTAAGAGATGCTCTCGTGTGTGGTAGGGAGTTAATCCAATAATATGGGCTGGCACGGGACCCCGCTGGGTTATTAGAAATATATATAGGGAGTATCCGGCTGTAATTAGTGTCCCGGTTCCTGTTAAAATTAGGGTTCAGGGGGACCAGTTGAACATGGTTGTGATAATTATTACTTCCCCTATTAAATTAGGTAATGGCGGAAGTGCAAGGTTGGCTAGGTTGGCAATAAATCATCAGGTGGCGGTAAGAGGAAATAATATCTGTAGCCCTCGAGCTAGTACTATGGTTCGGCTGTGAGTTCGTTCATAAGCGGTGTTTGCTAAACAAAAGAGAGCAGAGGACACTAGTCCATGGGCGATTATCAAAATGATTGCTCCTGTAAGGCCTCAGGGGGTTTGAATCAAAATTCCTCCGGCCACTAGGCCTATGTGGCTTACTGAGGAGTAAGCGATTAGGGATTTTAAGTCTGTCTGACGTAAGCAGATTGATCCTGTTATGATAATGCCTCAGAGGGCAAGGACAATAAAGGGGTAAGCTATCTCTTTGGTGAGAGGGTCGAGGATTGTAGTTATTCGGATTATACCGTATCCCCCCAATTTTAGTAATACTGCGGCTAGAACCATTGACCCCGCAATTGGTGCTTCTACATGTGCTTTTGGGAGTCAGAGGTGTACGCCATAAAGAGGCATTTTGACCAGAAAGGCCGCTAAACAGCCTGCCCACCAGATTTTGTCTCCTCAGGATACTAGGGTAAGGGGTTGCCAAAAGTTTAATGTTATTATTGATAGGCTTCCGGTAGTACTTTGTAGGGTTAAGAGTGCAACTAAGAGGGGGAGGGATCCGGCTAAGGTATAAAATAAAAAGTAGGTTCCGGCGTTTAGGCGTTCTGCCTGATTTCCTCATCGGGTGATGATAATTAGGGTGGGGACTAGGGTGGCTTCAAATATAATATAAAATATAATAATCTCTGTGGCCCCAAATGCAAGAATTAGAAAGGTTTGGAGAGAAGCAAGAAGGCTAATAAATATTCGTTGCCGAGAGACTGGTTCTTCTCGAGTGTGGTTTTGGCTGGCTAGAATTATTAGAGGGAGAAGTCAGCATGTCAAAACCAGCAGAGGGGAAGAGAGGGGGTCAATTGCCATGTAGGTGTTGGGCAGGGTTCAGCCTGTTTCGGCTGTTCAGTTGAGTCAAGTAAGGCTTAATAGGGCGATGATTAAGCTGTGTGATACTGTTGCAGTTCACAGCCATTTTTTAGGTGTTAGTCAGGTTGTTGGGAAAAGCATAAGAGTTGGAATTAGAATTTTTAGCATTGTAGTAGGTTAAGGCTTTGCAGTCGGTCTGTTCCATGGGTTCGAGCTGTGGCTACAAGAAGGGCTAGTCCTGTGCTGGCTTCACAGGCAGAAAAAGCGAGCAGAAGCATTGGCGCTGCGGAGAAGTTGGTGGCTTCCGTTTGAAGTGTTCATAGGGAGAGGGCTACGAACAGTGATAGTATCATTCCTTCTAGGCATAATAGTGCGGATAGAAGGTGGGTTCGCTGGAATGCCAGACCTACTAGGCCAAGAATAAATGCCGTGGTGAAACTGAAGTGTACGGGGGTCATAAGGGGATTATGGATTTTAACCATAATTTTCTGAGCCGAAATCAGAAGTCTTTAGTTGGACTAATCTCCTATTCGGCCCATTCTAGGGCTCCTTGTGTTCACTCGTAAATTAGTCCGAGGGTTAGGAGTATAATAATGGCAGCGGCCCATAATACAGAAGTAAACGGGTTCGATAGTTGACTTGCTCAGGGTAAAGGAAGGAGGAGGGCAATTTCTAGGTCAAAAAGAAGAAATAAAATTGCTACAAGAAAAAATCGAAGGGAAAATGGTAAACGGGCGGACCCCCGGGGGTCAAATCCGCATTCGTAGGGGGATAGTTTTTCTGAGTCTGGGCTTATCTGGGGAAGTCAAAATGATACGATTACTAAGATGATGGATAGGAGAGATGCGATTGCTAAAATTGTTATGATTAGGCTCATTATCTTTCCTTGGACTTTAACCAAGATTAGATGGTTGGAAGCCACCTGTACTGTCTTTTGTACTAGAAAGATTATGATCCTCATCAGTAGATAGAGACGTAAAGGAATAGTCAGACTACGTCAACAAAGTGTCAGTATCAGGCGGCTGCTTCAAATCCGAAGTGGTGGTTAGAAGTGAAGTGGTACAAAATTTGGCGGAGAAGGCAGACAGCCAAGAATGTTGACCCAATGATAACGTGAAGGCCATGGAATCCCGTAGCTACAAAGAAGGTTGATCCGTATACGCCATCCGCAATAGTAAATGGTGCCTCATAATACTCTAGGGCTTGAAGGAAGGTAAAATAAAAGCCTAATAGGATGGTTAAGGTCAGAGATTGGATTGCTTGCTTCCGTTCTCCTTCTATAAGGCTGTGGTGTGCTCATGTAACGGTCACGCCGGAGGCAAGGAGGACGGCTGTATTGAGTAAGGGTACTTCAAAGGGGTCAAGAGGGGTGATGCCTGTGGGGGGTCAACATCCTCCTAGTTCTGGGGTGGGGGCCAGGCTAGAGTGGTAGAAGGCTCAAAAGAATCCTGCGAAGAAGAAGACTTCTGATGTAATAAATAAGATTATACCATACCGGAGCCCTTTTTGTACTGGGGGAGTATGATGTCCTTGGAAGGTGCCTTCCCGTACGATGTCTCGTCATCATTGGTATATGGTAAGGAGAGTTAGGATAAGTCCCAGTGTTATAAGGGTAATTGAATGGAAGTGGAACCAGATTGCGGTACCAGAGGTCAGCAGTAAGGCGCCGATTGCTCCGGTGAGCGGCCAGGGGCTTGGGTCTACCATGTGGAATGCGTGTGCTTGGTGGGCCATTAGACGTTTTCTTGTAGGTAAAGGCTTAAAAGAAGAACGAAGACATATGCTTGGATTATTGCTACAGCTACTTCTAGAAGGGTAAGAAGGAATAGGACTGTGCCAGTAAGGATGGCAACAGTTGGTATAATTGGAAGGAGGACGAATGCTGCTGTGGCAATTAGTTGGATAAGTAAGTGGCCGGCTGTTAGATTAGCGGTTAGTCGGACTCCTAGGGCCAGGGGTCGGATAAGTAAGCTAATTGTCTCGATAACAATTAGGATAGGAATCAGAGGGACTGGGGTTCCTTCTGGAAGAAGATGTCCTAGGGCGGCAGTAGGTTGATTTCGCATTCCAATAATAACTGTGGCCAGCCATAGGGGGACGGCGAGTCCTAGGTTAAGAGAGAGTTGGGTTGTGGGTGTAAAGGTGTAGGGTAGAAGGCCGAGTATGTTGATGGTAACTAAGAATAATATTAAGGATGTAAGTAAGACGGCCCATTTGTGGCCCCCTAAATTTAGTGGAAGTAGTAATTGCTGGGTGAAGCGGTTAATAAATCATCCTTGTAGGGTCAATACTCGGTTATTTAACCACCGTGAAGTAGGGGCGGGGTAGAGTGTTCAGGGGAGTGCGATTGCCAGTGCAATCAGGGGGATACCCAAGCAGGTGGGGCTCATAAATTGATCAAAGAAGCTTAGTATCATGGTCAGTTTCAGGATTCGGGCTTAGCTTTTTCAGCGCCTACGGTGGTAGGCTCATTATTGAAGTTATGGGCTAATACTTTTGGGGGAATTACTGTTAGGAAAATTAATCAAGAGAAGACAAGGATTGCAAATCAAGGGGCAGGGTTAAGTTGAGGCATATCACTAGGGGTGGTTGGGGGTCACCAATCTTCAGCTTAAAAGGCTGACGCTAGGCCCAGTTTAGCTTCCTAGTGAGGCGTCTTCAAGTATTAGTGAGGATCAGTTTTCAAAATGTTCTAAGGGAACAGCTTCTACTACGATTGGTATAAAGCTGTGGTTTGCACCACAAATTTCGGAGCATTGTCCATAGAATACCCCGGGGCGAGAGGCGATAAAGGCAGTTTGATTTAGTCGTCCTGGTACTGCGTCCATTTTTACCCCTAGGGCGGGGACGGCTCAGGAGTGGAGTACGTCTTCGGCTGAGACAAGGACTCGGATTGGGGATTCTATTGGGACCACCATTCGATGGTCTGTTTCTAGGAGTCGGAATTGGCCAGGAATTAGGTCTTGAGTCGGGACTATGTAAGAATCAAAGCCCAGGTCTTCATAGTCTGTGTATTCGTAGCTTCAATATCATTGGTGGCCCATGGCTTTAATTGTTAGATGGGGATCGTTAATCTCGTCCATGAGGTAAAGAATTCGGAGGGAAGGTAGTGCAATCATGATTAAGATAACAGCTGGTAAGATAGTTCATACAATTTCAATTTCTTGGGAGTCTAGGATATATTTATCAGTGAGTTTGGTTGAGACCATTGACACAATAATGTAAAGGACTAATACACTAATAAGGAGAACAATCATTAGGGCATGGTCGTGGAAGTGTAAGAGTTCTTCTATAACAGGGGAGGCCGCGTCTTGCAATCCTAGTTGTGAGGGATGTGCCATTTAGCTCTGGGCTAAGACACGCGGGGGTTTAACCCACAATTTTGCCTTGACAAGGCAAGGTAATGGTTTTACTAGTGTCTTATTTAAGAAAGTGGCAGAGTGGCCATGTAGTTGGCTTGAAACCATCTCACGGGGGTTCGATTCCTCCCTTTCTCGTTATTTTGCTTGTACTTGAACAAAGGCGGGCTCCTCGAAGGTGTGGTATGGAGGAGGGCAGCCGTGCAGTCATTCCACGTTTGTTATGGCAAGCTCTACTGATGCAACTTCCCGTTTGGCAGTGAATGCTTCTCAAAGAATAAATAAGAACATAATAACGGCCACGAGGGAAATTAAGGAGCCGATTGAGGATACTGTATTTCATAGGGTGTAGGCGTCTGGGTAGTCGGAATACCGTCGTGGCATTCCTGCTAGGCCAAGAAAGTGTTGCGGGAAGAAAGTAAGATTTACCCCTACAAATATTACCCCGAAGTGAATTTTTGTTCAGGTGCTGTGCAGGGTGTATCCTGAGAATAGGGGGAATCAGTGAACAAATGCAGCCATAATGGCAAATACGGCCCCCATGGATAGAACATAGTGGAAGTGTGCTACTACATAGTAGGTGTCGTGGAGAACAATGTCTAGGGAGGAATTTGATAGTACAATTCCTGTTAGTCCCCCTACTGTAAATAAGAAAATGAACCCAAGAGCTCAAAGGAGGGGGGTCTCTCATTTGATTGAGCCCCCATGCAGGGTGGCAAGTCAGCTAAATACTTTTACCCCGGTTGGGATGGCAATAATCATTGTTGCGGACGTGAAGTAGGCTCGGGTGTCTACGTCTATTCCTACAGTAAACATGTGGTGGGCTCAGACGATGAAGCCTAGTAATCCGATGGCCATTATTGCTCAGACCATCCCCATGTAGCCGAAAGGTTCTTTTTTTCCGGCGTAGTAGGCTACAATGTGAGAAATCATTCCGAAGCCCGGGAGAATAAGAATATAGACTTCTGGGTGACCAAAGAACCAAAATAGGTGTTGGTACAGAATTGGGTCTCCTCCGCCTGCCGGGTCAAAGAAAGTTGTGTTAAGGTTTCGGTCTGTAAGCAGCATAGTAATTCCGGCGGCCAGAACTGGAAGGGATAGAAGAAGGAGGACGGCAGTTACAAGAACTGATCAGACAAACAGGGGTGTTTGGTATTGTGAGATTGCTGGGGGTTTTATATTAATGATCGTAGTAATAAAATTGATTGCCCCAAGAATTGATGAAATACCCGCAAGATGAAGAGAGAAAATGGTTAGGTCCACGGATGCTCCGGCGTGGGCTAGATTACCTGATAAAGGGGGGTATACTGTTCATCCTGTTCCTGCCCCGGCTTCTACCCCCGAGGAGGCTAGAAGAAGAAGGAAAGATGGGGGGAGGAGTCAAAAGCTCATGTTATTTATTCGGGGGAATGCCATGTCGGGTGCCCCAATCATTAAGGGGACAAGCCAGTTCCCAAATCCTCCAATTAGGATTGGCATTACTATGAAGAAAATCATTACGAAGGCATGAGCCGTAACGATAACATTGTAAATCTGGTCATCTCCTAGAAGTGCGCCAGGTTGGCTTAATTCTGCTCGAATTAGGAGGCTTAGGGCAGTCCCTACCATCCCCGCTCAGGCACCGAATACTAGATAAAGGGTGCCAATATCTTTATGATTGGTTGAGAAAAATCAACGTGTAATTGCCACAGGTAGGATGGCCGAAGGTTTAGGCGGCGGATTGTAGCTCCGAGAATAGAGGTTTAACTCCTCTTCTTACCAAGAAGCTCTGTGGTGAAGTTCATGTCAGGTTGCAAACCTGAAGACGCAGGCTAACGCCTGCCGGGGCTTTCCCCGCCTTTGTCCCCGGACGGCGGGGGAAGATAGATGGATGCTCGCTGGTTAGGGCGCTTAGCTGTTAACTAAGATTTTGTAGGATCGAGGCCTTCCCATCTAGAAAGGCTTTAGCTTAATTAAAGTGTCTGGGTTGCATTCAGAAGATGTGGGATAAAGTCCTGCAAGTCTTATCAGGGGCTAGGAGATTTTCACTCCTGCTTGGAGCTTTGAAGGCTCATGGTCTAAATGTTATCCTAAGCCCCTTAGGCCAGGAGGTCTAGGACAGTTGGGGTAAGAGGTAGAAGGCAGGTTGCCAGAATAATTGTTATTGAGAGAAGAAGTGTAGGTCGTTTAGTTATAGTCCGTCAAGGGGTGGAGAAGCTAATAGTATAAGGGGAGAGGGTAAGTGTTATTACATATGTGAGGCGGAGATAAAAATAAAGGCTTAGTAAGGCTGTTATTGCAATTACTGTGGCTGTGAGGGGAAATCCTTGGTTAGAAACTTCTTGGAGAATTATTCATTTGGGCATGAATCCTGTGAGAGGGGGAAGACCCCCAAGAGAGAGTAAAACCAGGCAGGTTAGTGCGCTTAGTGTCGGGGCTTTGGTCCAAGCGGAGGCTAGGGTGATTGTTTTGGTTGAGTCTACTTTATCTAAGGTAAGAAAGGCTGCCGTTGTCATTACAATGTATGTGACGAGGGCGAGTAGGGTTATTTGAGGTGCTATTTGGGCCACTAGAATTATTCAGCCAAGATGTGCGATTGAGGAGTATGCTAGGATTTTTCGAAGTTGCGTTTGATTGAGGCCTCCTCACCCCCCAATTAGGGTGGAAGATACGGCTAAGATTGTGAGTAAATGCGGGTGAGCGTTATCTGCTACTTGTATGATGAGGGCGAAGGGGGCTAGCTTCTGTCAGGTGGAAAGAATTAATCCTGTGGTTAATGAAATGCCTTGTAGGACTTCTGGGAGTCAGAAGTGGGTTGGAGCTAGGCCAATTTTTAGTGCTAGGGCTGTTATGGCAATTGTGCAGGCAACGGGATTAGACAGCTGGGTAATTTCTCACTGCCCTGATAGTCAAGCGTTGGTTGTGCTGGCAAATAAGATTATGGCGGCAGCGGTAGCTTGTGTAAGAAAGTATTTAGTTGTGGCTTCTACGGCTCGGGGGTGGTGTTGATGGGCTATTAGTGGAATGATGGCGAGGGTATTGATTTCTAATCCCATTCATGCCAGGAGTCAGTGGGAGCTGGTGAAGGTAAGTGTGGTTCCTAGTCCTAGGCTAAATAGAAGAATAGTTAGTACGTAAGGATTCATTAGTAGGGGAGGGATTTTAACCAACATGTTCGGGGTATGGGCCCGAAAGCTTATTTAGCTGACCTTACTAGAAAGTGGTGTAGCGGAAGCACCCAGAGTTTTGATCTCTGGAGGATGGGTTCGAATCCCTTTTTTCTAAGGAGCCGGGGGGAGTTTAACCCCCTTGGTTCACTCTATCAAAGTGGCCCTTGGGCGTTCAGGCACAGCTCCTGGTATCTGTTTAAAGTTGCGGTGGTAGTCCTGCCGTTCCGACTGGCAGGGAAATGTGTCATAAAATTAGGGCTAAGGTAAGGGGAAGAAAGTTTTTTCATACCAAATGTATTAGTTGATCATATCGGAATCGGGGGTATGATGCTCGAACTCAGAGGAATATGGCTGAAAGTAGGGCGGCTTTAATTATGATGCTAATTGTAGTAAGCTCGGGGAGGGAGGGGAAGTGAGAGGCGCCTATGAATAAGATAGCAGATAGAGTATTTATAAACAGGATATTGGCATATTCTGCAAGAAAGAATAGGGCGAAGGGGCCCCCTGCGTACTCCACGTTAAATCCTGAAACTAGTTCTGATTCACCTTCGGTGAGGTCAAAGGGTGCCCGGTTAGTCTCTGCTAGGGTGGAGATATATCATATTGCTGCCAGGGGCCAAGCGGGGACGAGAAGTCAAATTCCCTCTTGGGTTGTGCTAAATATGGATAATGTAAAGCCTCCGGTGAAAACGATTGTACAGAGGAGGATAAGTCCTAGGGCCACTTCGTAGGAAATGGTTTGAGCTACCGCTCGAAGAGCACCGATGAGGGCATATTTGGAGTTTGAGGCTCATCCTGATCCTAGGATGGAGTAGACTGCAAGGCTGGATAATGCAAGAATGAATAGTATGCCTAAGCTTAGGTCTGTGACCGGAAATGGTAAAGGGAGGGGGGCTCAAAGGGTGAGGGCTAGCGTTAAGGCCAGGGTAGGGGTTGCTAGGAACAGAAAGGGGGAGGACGTAGAGGGGCGGACTGGTTCTTTAATAAAAAGTTTTACTCCGTCTGCGATTGGCTGAAGAAGTCCGTATGGGCCTACTACATTAGGCCCTTTTCGTAATTGCATATAGCCTAAGACTTTTCGTTCGATCAAGGTTAGGAAGGCTACTGCTAAAAGAACGGGGATGATGTAGGCGAGGGGATTAATGATGTGAGTTAAGATAATGTAGAGCATAGCTGGGGAGAGGACTTGAACCTCTGAGGGGGAAGGCTTAGGTTTCCTGCATTTACCAGGCTCTGCCACCCCAGCGCGCCCTTCTCTTGGGCCGGGGCAAGCCCCCCTTTACCTGTTTCAGTTGTTTTCGCCAGGTTGGGGGGAGGCGTGCTTATAGCATAGGCCTCATCATTCCGGTCCTTTCGTACTAGGAAGGGTGGCTTCACAGATAGAAACTGACCTGGATTACTCCGGTCTGAACTCAGATCACGTAGGACTTTAATCGTTGAACAAACGAACCCTTAATAGCGGCTGCACCATTAGGATGTCCTGATCCAACATCGAGGTCGTAAACCCCCTCGTCGATATGGACTCTGGGAGGGGATTGCGCTGTTATCCCTAGGGTAACTTGGTCCGTTGATCGGCAAAAAGCCGGATCATTTTTGGTCAAATGTTTTGTGACTTAGAGCTGTGGCTCTTGGTTTTAGGGTTTAATCCCCAATCCTCTCGGGGGCTTTGTTTTCCCCCGTGGTCGCCCCAACCGAAGACGTTTATACCAGGGTCATGTAGTTTGGGGGCCGTTAATCAGGTTGCTTTTCATGGTTGGTGGGCGTCTAAAGCTCCATAGGGTCTTCTCGTCTTGTGTGGGTATACCCGCTTCTGCACGGGTAGATCAGTTTCATTGACCAGAAAAAAGAGACAGTTAAACCCTCGTTATGCCATTCATACAGGTCTCCATTTAAAAGACAATTGATTGCGCTACCTTTGCACGGTTAAAATACCGCGGCCGTTAAACTTTTGGTCACAGGGCAGGCGGGACCTCCTATATTTTTAATTGGCAGGAGGCGGTGTTTTTGGTAAACAGGCGAGGTTTAGGTTTGCCGAGTTCCTTTTTATTCATTAAGTCTTTCCCTGTGTTTGCACTCCTGTGTGGGGTTAACGATAGGTGATTTGCGTGTTTTTCTTGGCCGGGTGTGGCGGTGATGCATGTCCCTCTTTTGTTGGGTTCGTTAATTGTCGATGGTGGGTCCGATTCGACTTACACATGTGCGGGGAGAAGTTCATTCTTCTTATTACTCGTTCTAGCATGGTCTCTCCTATGGGGGCATAGGGGGGCCCAGTATTGTTAGGGGCATTGAGGGCATTTAATGTTATAATAGGCTTGATTTGGTCTGAGCTTTAACGCTTTCTGTTCAGATGGCTGCTTTTAGGCCCACTGAAACCTATGGCCTTATTAAGTGTATTCCTTAGCCTCCTGTGAAGGTTGTATCCTTTGTTAAAGGAGCTGTACCTCCTTTAACTAACTCCTGTTCGTATCCTTTATACCTAATTTGAGTAAAACTATGGCGGATGAGGGTAAAACGGGGCTGAACTTCTATTCATTTCTTGGGCAACCAGCTATAACCTGACTCGGTAGGTCTTTCACCTCTACTCGGGGATCTTCCCACTCTTTTGCCACAGAGACGGGTTGGCCCTGTAATAGGCTGTCCCGGAGTAGCTCGTCAGGTTTCGGGGTTTCAAACTAGAGGGCTCTTTGCTTGGGGTTACTGGCTAGATCATGATGCAAAAGGTACGAGGCTTGGTCTCTGCTTTTATTTACTTTAGTGCGCTATTTCAGCTCTCTTTCAGCTTTCCCTTGCGGTACTTTGTCTATGGCTTCATTGGTCCTTTTCTGTCGCCCGTACTGGGGTGGTCGAATGGTTTAGTTGGTGGGGTTAGTTTTTGATAGGTTAATTTATGTTGTAAATTTAATCATTTTGGTTGAGCTAGCTGTTTGGTTCAGGGCGATCCAACTTGCATGGATGTCTTCTCGGTGTAAGGGAGGCGCTTAACTATCTCAGCCACACCCTGGTTATTCCAAGTGCACCTTCCGGTACACTTACCATGTTACGACTTGCCTCCCCTTGTAGCTGCTGTTTTGTTAGTTATCAGATGTGGGTGTTGTTGGGGAGAGTGACGGGCGGTGTGTGCGCGCTTCAGAGCCGGCTTCAGGGGGGCGCTCTATTCCCTCCTTACTGCTAAATCCACCTTCGAGTCATTGTTTCAGATGACTTTCCGTGAATAATCTGCTTCAGATAATGTAGCCCATTTCTTCCTACTTCGTACGCTACACCTCGACCTGACGTTTTGGGCATTGCCCATTTTGCTTACTGCGATGCCTTCACAGGGTAAGCTGGCGACGGCGGTATATAGGCGGGAAAAGCAAGGAGTAGTGAGGTTGAACGGGGGTTATCGGTTCTAGAACAGGCTCCTCTAGGGGGGTCTGAAGCACCGCCAAGTCCTTTGGGTTTTAAGCTGGCGCTCGTAGTTCCCGGGCGGATATTTGTTGTATTTAAATATCTAAGTTTACGGCAGGGCATAGTGGGGTATCTAATCCCAGTTTGTGCCCCAGCTATCGTGGGTTCTGGTGGAAGAGGGTAAAGCTACTTTCGTATAGGGGATTCGAGCCGCCAGGTGCGTATAACAGCCTAGGGGGTCTTTAGCTTTAGTATTTTATTCTCCATAACCACTCTTTACGCCGGGCTTATCAACTTGGGTCTCTCGTATAACCGCGGTGGCTGGCACGAGTTTTACCGGCCCTCTTAACCCTAACTAAGTCAAGTTTTCACTTATGGCTTAATGTTTATCACTGCTGAATTCCCTTGGGGGTGTGGCTAAGCAAGGCGTCTTGGGCTAATTTTTGTGCCTGATACCGGCTCCTCGTCTCCGGACGGGAGATTGAGGGCATCCTCACAGGGGTGCGGAGGCTTGCATGTGTAAATTGGGCTAAAGCTGATAATAAAGTCAGGACCAAACCTTTGTGCTCGCGGGGCTTTCTACGGCCCATCTTAACATCTTCAGTGTTATGCTTTATTTAAGCTACACCAGC